GTGAGATACGGAAGAATAGGCTATCCTTTTTTTTAAATTACGTTGCCCGAGAGATGTTGAAGCTGCATAGATTATTTGCATTGTGCCTATTATCATTAACCAAGGAGAAAATAGAGAATGAGCATGAGGTAATAATTCCATATTGATCCGAACCAATCCATATGCTCCCATTTTTAATAAGATTCCGGCTAGTAGCATACAAGTACTGTAGTGCGCTTCTCCGTGGGTATCTGGCAACCATGTATGTAAAGGTATAATCGGTAATTTGACAGCAAAAGCAATAAAAAATCCAATATATAATATTATTTCTAATGCCAAAGGATACGATTGATTAACTAATGTTTCCAAATTTAATGTTGGTTCATTGGAACTATATAAACCAACACCCAGAACTCCCATTAATAGAAAAATGGAACCCCCCGCAGTATACAAAATAAATTTAGTAGCAGAGTAAAGACGTTTCTTTCCCCCCCACATGGATAAAAGGAGATAAACGGGAATTAATTCTAATTCCCACATTATGAAAAAAAGTAAAAGATCGCGGGACGAAAATGATCCTATTTGGCCACTGTACATTGCTAACATCAGGAAATGGAATAATCGAGAATCTCTAGTAACTGGCCAAGCCGCTAGAGTAGCTAAAGTCGTGATAAATCCTGTTAGTAAAACAGGTCCTATCGAAAGTCCATCGATTCCTACTCTCCAATGGAAATCAAAAAAGTTAATCCATTTATAATCTTCTGCCAGTTGGATTAATGGATCATCCGGTTGGAAATGATAACAAAATACATAGGTCATTAGAAGGAGCTCTAATATAGCAATACATAGGGTATACCACCTAATAACCTTATTTCCTCTATGAGGAAATAAGAAAATTAAAGAACCCGCAAATATGGGAAAAACTACAATTGTTGTTAACCAGGGAAAAGAATTCGTGGTAAAGACAAGATATACTTGGGACAAAAAAACCCGTACCCAAAAAGAAATGAATTTCTTTTTGGGTACGGGTTTTTGTCGGTAAAGAAAATCCAAATAGAATAAATGGATTCAAATGGAATTTTATGAAACGTATCAATAACCTAGACCCATACTGCGAGTTGTTTCATGCCATAAATAAACTCGAACGCTTAAAAAATCCGTTGGACAAGCGGATTCACATCTTTTACAACCAACACAATCCTCTGTTCTTGGAGCCGAAGCTATTTGTTTAGCTTTACATCCATCCCAGGGTATCATTTCTAATACATCTGTGGGGCAAGCTCGGACACATTGAGTACATCCTATACATGTATCATAAATCTTAACTGAATGTGACATTGGATCTATAAATTTTTTAACTTCATTAATTTTCAATCTAGTTCTAGTAAAGTAAATGAAATAGATATTCAACTACCAGACGAATCAATGATTTCCCATAATTTTTGAAATAAATTTCTGGAGAAGAAATGGAAAAGAAGTCCAAAATACTTTGATTTATTACATTTTTGAAAATATATCTATATCTTAAGGTGCAAGATCTAGGAATCTAATTTGAATTGAGAAATGTTAAAATTGGAATTTCTAGAATAATAAGAAAATAAAAAAAATATCTATTTATTCAATAAAGTCGATTGATTGATACGAGTTGATTTTCTGTTACGATAAATTGAAGAAACAATAGCCGGTCCAATAGCTGCTTCAGCGGCTGCAATGGCTATAACAAAAATTGAGAAAATGTTTCCTTTTAATTGGCGACTATCAAAAAAATCAGAAAATGTTACAAAATTTAGATTAACTGCATTCAATATAAGTTCAAGGCACATAAGAGCGCGAACCAAATTTCGGCTCGTGACTAATCCATAAATCCCGATAGAAAATAAAAAAGCACTCAAAACAAGTACATGCTCGAGTATCATTGACTAACTCCTTATGAATCTCGATTCATTTCAATATGAACAACAATTAAACTACTTTGATTGACTAGAATATAACAAGTTAGAATAGAAGAAATTAAGAACAAAAAAGGCTAATAATAAATTGAACTAAAAGTTTCTAAACCAATTCCAATAGAATTGAATGAAAATGAAAAAATTCGAATTTTTATTTGGATTATTAGATTAATAGTTTTAAAAATGATATATTATTATTGACGAGCCACGGAAATTGCACCTATTAAAGCAACTAAAAGAATTATTGAAATGAGTTCAAATGGAAGAAAAAAATCGGTTGATAAATGAATTCCAATTTGTTGACTAGCATTTATCAAATCTTGTTCTAGAATCTGATTTGATTTTGTAGTCCAAATAATACTATACCAGGACGTATTTAGAATAGTAACAATTAACGAAACAAAAAGACTTGTACAAACCAATGAAGTAACCCCGTCCCCAACAGTCCATAGATGAAGTTTTTTGTCATATTCTGGACCATTCATGAACATTACAGAAAATATGATTAATACATTTATAGCTCCTACATAAATAAGGAGTTGTGCAGAAGCTACAAAGTGGGAGTTTGCTAGAATATAGAATAAGGATATACACACAAGAACCAACCCCAAAGAAAAGGCGGAAAAAATGGGATTGGTAAATAATACTACTCCTAGACCCCCTAATATAAGACCTGACCCCAGAAAAACTAAAAGAAAATCATGTATTGGTCCAGGTAAATCCATTCTATGTAAAATAAAAGATAAAAAAATCGGAATGTTTCATGATCTTATTGATTTGAACAGGAAAAAATAAGTTTATGCGTTCCTAATTGTTAAATCCTAATGTGTATGACTTGATGTAAGTAAAGTTGTTGGACCCATCGATTTTTTTTATATGAAAGAGTAGGTCGCAACTCAAACTATGTAAAATGATTACAGTAAACCAATTTTAAATACAAATAAAGTTGCAATTTTCACCAATCAATAGGAATAATGAATAATCCTAATTTCTAGTTATTGAACAAGAAGAAAATTTTTGAATTTATTAAACTCAAAAAAAAGAACCTTAAATTAATAAGTGGAAATTCTTCTTCAATCACGAGCTTTCTTTTTTGTTTGAGGCGAATTCAAAATTGTTCGAATTGTGTAATCATCAGTTATTGATATTGGTAAACGACCCAGAGCAATTTGATTATAATTTAATTCATGACGATCATAAGTAGAAAGCTCATATTCTTCAGTCATTGATAAACAATTTGTTGGACAATACTCAACACAATTACCACAAAATATACAAATTCCAAAATCAATGCTGTAATTAAGCAATCGTTTCTTGCGAATATCCGTTTCCAATTTCCAATCAACAACGGGCAAATCTATAGGACATGCACGAACACATACTTCACAAGCAATACATTTATCAAATTCAAAGTGAATTCGACCGCGAAAACGCTCCGATGTGATCAATTTTTCATAAGGATATTGAATAGTTACAGGTAAACGGTTAGCATGGGATAGGGTAATCATAAAACTTTGACCAATGTACCTTGCCGCACGTATTGTTTGTTGACCATAATTGATGAACCCAGTTACCATAGGGAACATAGAGTAAATATCAATAAAAAATAAGATTTTGTTTCTTTCTCTTGTTTATGATACGTTGTAAATTAAATTTATAGTAAATATCAACTATTTTTTTTTTTTTTCGAATTTATAATGAAAGGAGTTGGGAAGACGTTGTTAATAATAGATTACCTAAAGAAATAGGTAAAAGAAATTTCCATCCAAGATTTAATAATTGGTCCATTCTCAGTCTAGGTAAAGTCCATCTTGTTGCGATAGAAATGAACAAGAACAAAAAAGTTTTCGCTAATGTAATGAAAATCCCAATGGTCGTTCCAAAGACTCCATCTACTTTATTTATTTCAAAAAACTCAGAGATGAATATGTATGGAATAGAGAGATTCCAACCACCCAAGTAAAGAACGGTTACAAATAATGAAGAGATTAGTAGATTTAAATAAGACGCAACATAAAATAAACCAAATTTAATACCGGAATATTCGGTTTGATAACCTGCTACTAATTCTTCTTCTGCTTCTGGTAAATCAAAAGGCAATCTCTCGCATTCTGCTAGGGAAGAAATTATAAAAACAATAAATCCTATAGGTTGCCTCCATAAATTCCATCCCCAAAAACCATATTTTGATTGCGCTTCAACTATATCAACTGTACTTGAACTGTTAGATAATCATAGTCGATGATAAGATCACTCTTGTCATCGCTATTACAGAACCGTACATGAGATTTTCACCTCATACGGCTCCTCAAGAGCCATAAAAAAATCTAAGGACTGATTCGATATTCTTTACTTTGTAGAATAAATAAAGTGAAAATCAATCGAAAAATCCTGAATTAGACCAATGAAATTCTGTCTGCTATATTATAAAAATTGCTTCGGAATTGATCTCATTCTTTACTTTAATTTTGAAGAATTTCCTTTTTTTTGAGTAATAACTTAATTCTTGAATAAAATATGCTTTTTACCAATATCAATAAAAATTTGACCTTATTCTAATTATTTTTGATTCCGAAAAAAATTAAAGATTCATTCATGGTTTATGCCATGGTCAAAATAAAATTTCCGTGAATATCGATATAAGAAAAAAGAGCTTTTTTGCATTATAGTAATATTCTCTATTTTTTTCGTCTCTCTTATTTCATTTATTTAGGCTTAACATAAAAAAGTAAAAGATTACTTCGTTCCTGATAGTCATTCATTTAATCGGTGGATAGGAGCATACTCTGGATCGGAATTTGTGGGAGTACTACTTGATCATTTCTACCAATTTAAAGCCTCAATTAGTATTCCTTTTATGTAAAAATCTGTCTTCAGATAACTTACATAATCTCTATTACAAATCCTTTGTGTATTTTGGTGTTCCTAATCATCCACTTATTTTTCTTCAATCTCTATGGTAAGTGATGTCATGTATGGTAATACATCTAAAAAAGTAGTAAAAACTCCATAGAATCGTTCTTTTCAACCCGCTTCAAGTCATGATCACTAATTAACCAATCTTGGGGGAAACAAACTTGACTTTTTATGTTTATTTTCGTTTAACCCTTGTACATAGGCAATGAGATTCTATTTTTTACTGCAAATGTCGAAGCTGTTTTCTTTCACTCATATAACTATCTAGTTTAGCTTATCAACCCGATCTGTGAAAAAAAAATAAGATGCTATTCAATACATTTCTTATTCTTAGAACCTGAACAATAAATAGATAAACCTATCTTTTAACGAATCACACGTAGAGATATTGATAACACACATAGAGTTAATGGTATTTCATAACTAATTGATTGGGCAGCAGCCCGTAGACCACCTAAAAAGGAATATTTATTATTTGATCCATATCCTGACATAAGAAGTCCAATGGGAGCAATGCTTGAAATAGCAATCCATAAAAAAACACCAATACTGAGATCGGCGAGAACAAGACCAGAACCAAAAGGAATTACTAAATAACTTAGTAGAATTGATATGACTGCTATAGAAGGTCCGATACTAAATAAACGTGTATCCCCTCTAGATGGAAGAAGGTTCTCTTTAAAAAGCAATTTTGTCCCGTCCGCTAGAGCTTGAAGAATTCCCAAAGGACCGGCATATTCCGGTCCAATACGTTGTTGTATACCTGCGGATATTTCTCTTTCTAACCACACAATTACTAGTACACCTATTGTAATTCCCACTACGAGAATCAAAATAGGGAAAAGCATCCATATAGTATCAGAAACCTCTTTTAAGGATTCCAATTTGGAAAAAGAATTGATAGCTTGTACTTCTGTTGTTGTTGTATCAATTATCATTTCAACGATCAACTTCTCCCATAATGATATCTATGCTACCTAGTATCGTCATAATATCAGCCAATTTCATTTTTTTAACTAACTGAGGAAGAATTTGCAAATTGATAAAACCCGGGGGGCGAATTTTCCATCTCCAAGGAAAAATACTCTGATCTCCTATCAAAAATATTCCCAATTCTCCCTTTGGGGCTTCGACTCTTACATAAAGTTCTTGTTTCGACAATTCAAAAGCAGGAGATGGCTTTTTACTAATGAATCTATATTCAAAATCATTCCATTCAGGATATTGTATTTTATTAAAGCGTCGGATTTCTAAATTTTCATAAGGACCCCCTGGAATTCCTTCTAGAGCTTGTTGAATAATTTTTACAGATTCAGCCATTTCACCGATTCGTATTAAATAACGAGCTAATGAATCTCCTTCTTTTTGCCATTGGACTTCCCAATCAAATTCGTCGTAACACTCATAATGATCAACCTTACGAAGGTCCCATGGTATTCCGGAAGCTCGTAGCATTGGACCTGATAAACCCCAATTTATTGCTTCTTCTCCACCAATAATGCCCACGTTCTCAACTCGCTCTAAAAAAATGGGATTTCGTGTAATAAGTTTTTGGTATTCAGTAAGTCCTATTAAAAAATAATCACAAAAATCTAAACATTTATCTATCCATCCATAAGGTAGATCGGCAGCTACTCCTCCAATACGAAAATAATTATGCATCATTCTCATACCGGTGGCAGCTTCGAATAAATCATATATTAATTCCCTTTCTCGTAAAATATAGAAAAAGGGGGTCTGCGCGCCAATATCTGCCATAAAAGGACCGAGCCATAATAAATGAGAAGCGATTCGACTTAATTCCAACATAATTACTCTGATATAGCTAGCCCTCTTAGGTATTTGAATATTTCCCAATTGTTCTGGTCCATTTACAGTTATTGCTTCTGTAAACATAGTAGCTAAATAATCCCAACGTGTTACATAAGGCAGATATTGTATAATTGTTCGGTTTTCCGCAATTTTTTCCATACCTCTGTGTAAATAACCCACTATAGGTTCACAGTCAATAACGTCTTCACCATCTAAAGTAACGATGAGTCGGAGAACACCATGCATTGATGGATGGTGAGGGCCCATATTGACTATCATGAGGTCTTTTTTGGTAGTTGGTACAGTCATAAGTTTTTCCCCGATTCATTCTTTCACAACTTTATTTTTCCATGAATTGCTGAAAACAAAAAGACGTTCATCAAAATTCAAGATCTAATAAATCAAATAATTCAAAACGACTCTTCAAATTAACGTCTTTTTAGTTCTCGAATATTCAATTGACTGATTAATTCTTTATAACGTACTTCATTTTTATTTGACAAATAAGCTAGCAGCCGTTGACGTTTTCCCAAAATTTTTCGTAGACCTCGCTGAGATGAATAGTCTTTTTTGTGCAATTCCAAATGTGAAGTAAGTCTTCGTATCTTATTGGTAAAACAGAATACTTGAAATTCAACAGACCCCCTGTTTTCCTCTTTTTTTTCATGCGAAATAACGGATATGAATGAATTTTTTTTCATAAATTCGTAACCTTCCTTACCTTTTTTGACCAAATATGGAATTTTACCGATCAGTAATAATAATGCCAGCTATTTTAATCTGGTATACTTAATTTATTTATTTTATCAAAGAAACTTAAGAAAGTTTATTATGTTGATTCCGGATATAATAGATACGTCATCGAATTAGTATCATGTATGAGAATTGAATGTAAAACAAGACGTGTGTGCATCTATTTATTTACCAAATAGAATCCATCAGACAAAAGTATCATAAATTCATTTTTAATTGTGGATACATGTGTATTCTTAATATACTAAAACGACTTCCGTTATTAGTATCAAACCAATAACGATTCATACAAGCTAAATCTTCTAATCGATAATTGGGCCAAAGAAAGAATTTTAATTTTCTAAGTGTATTTTTCTCTCGATCATGATCTTTGTTTTCATTAAAAAATTGACTATAGTTTTTTACTCGATTTTCTATTGGGTTTGTATTCACACCATTATTATTCTTTGAATTCAAACAAATTAGAATTCTTAATTCTCTACGACGCCTAGGCGATAAAATATTCTCAGGAGCAAGCAAATCAAAATTGTTTTTGTCTCTTTCACCCAAAAATCTTTTATCAACATTTTCACTGTATCGTTTTTGATTTTTTTGGTGTTTACTCTTATGAACCAATGAAATACCTATGGTTTGATACATAATAAATTGTCCGTCGTCTTTTATAGACAGACGAATCGGTTCAATAACGAATACCCCCGGTATTATCGAGTTTGGAAAAGTGGTGAAATCCGGCATTATATCCATACTCAATTCTTTTCTTTCTATAGAGGATATAAGAATTTCTATTGGATTTATCAATCGAAGCACCAAACAATATACTTTGATATTATTGATTAGTTTTTGATTCAAAGAATCATCCCATTTCAATTGAAAAAGCAAATATCTTTTCAGGAATAAAAAGATTTCTGCTTCTGTACCACTTTTCTTTCTAGGCTTTGTCATATCTAATCCTATATAATTTTCTTCAATAGCTTTTTGGCGATTTGAGAGAACAGAGTCATAGTTTTCTGGAACACCGAATCCAAGATTTTCTTGACTTATGAGTTCCTTTTCGGCTTGATTCCAATTCTCTAATTCAAAAGATTTTTTTTCATTTGATGGTATAAAAGGATTCCTTTTTTTCTTTCTATTGATGTTTTTATTTTCACTAAACCTTTTACTTACATTATAATTTGAAAAAAGCAAATTAATTGGTATAACCCACGGTTTCATTTTATATGCATTATAAAATAAGACAAATTCGGAGAAAAACCAAAATTCCAGATTTGATATGGGACGACTCAGTATTTCGTCATTCATTCCCATCCAATCAAAATTTTTTTTTTTTTGATCAGGTTGGCGCATTTCTTGATAAATTGTGCGATAAAAAAGACCTTTCTTATTAATCTTATCAACAATTTGAAAATTATTAAGTTCAGTTTTAGTATTTTTATCCATGCTAGTATTGATATCGACCCAGGCCTCAATGTCGACTTTCTTGCTAAGACAAAAGGAGAGAATTTTCAAATCCAAATATTTTCTATCAATATTTTTCTCTATATCCATAATATTTTTTAGTTCTAAATAATTAGGGATAGGGGTATTCCACCACATGTTAATAAAATTTTCTTTGTTTATGTTGTGATTATAAGTATCAGAAAATTCTTGGTTTTTATTTACTTGGAAAGGTATCTCATAACTATATCCATATGAATAGGTCTTATCTTCAGAATAAACAAATTTAGATGATAAAACATCATATCTATAGTTCTTTTTAAGATTATATTTTTGATCCGGGAATAACAATAAATGGTTTTTAAAATTCTTTTTGTAATTAAAATTTTTATATGAATTCTTTTTGTGTTTTTCTAAATTTGTATTTGCAACCTCACAATGTTCAGTTACTCTATTTCGCCATTTTTTTGGTACTAATCGAGACCATTTTCGCTGAGATAAATCGTATTGATACTTATTTTTCAATTTTAACCAGTTTTTCCATTGGTTCATTCCAGAATTCGAAAGTTGTTTAGTCTTTAGCTCGGAATCAGCTATTCCTTGAGTTCCAAAAAAATCTTTTATTTCAGTTTTAAGAAATAAAGATATTCCACGATACTGAAGGACAGATCTTAACTTATCTAAGTTAAATTTTTTGGCTTGGGATAATTTGTAAAATACATAGGCTTGTGATAAAAAAGAAAAATCAGAAAGAATCTTCGAATTCGTATTAATATTACTAGTAGTAATAAAATGAAAAAATTCTTTGTTTATAGTTGAAATAAACTTAATTATTTTTTTATTTTTTTTATTAATGCTTTCATGATTTGTTTTATTCTTGGAAAGGAATTTATCAATCGAATTTTTGGTTGATTCAAGAAAAAGTTGTGTATTAATTCTGGGAATATTAATGATATATAGAAATATATCTACATATATCCTTTCCTTAAAAAATTTCCAAATAGAATTTGATTTACCGATTAATCGAGCATTTCTTCTTTTTAATATCCGACCAATAGTTTTTGGCGATTCAAATCTTTTGGTACCAAACCCTGTTTTGTTAGGACTAATTTTTAGTTTTCTATTTTCTTTTGAAATTTTTTCTATTTTATTTTTGATTATCCTTGTTCTATTAGCCAGATCTTTCATTTTTTTTTCTATCACTGAAGAATTTGTCCAATTGAGGAATTGTGTTTGAATGGATGATTCATGAATCATATGATTTTTTATTATTGAATCTTTTTCCTTTTTTCTTTCAATAGATTCTTCTCTCAATCCAAATACTCGAGTTGGATTTACGGTTGACATTTTGTTTATTATTTTTTTAAAACCTAGAAGGATTTCAATAATCCAATTGTTTGTTTCATTTTGTAACTTTAGAAAAAATAAAATTTTTTCTTTGAGTCTTTTTCGAACTTGAAATCGCCCTTTTCTAAGTTTTCTAATTTTTTTCTCGAGTTGTTTAAAAATAGGTTGAAAAAAAGAAGGTCGTTTTCGAGGAGGACCAAACGGAAGGTCAGTTTCCAGTCCCAAAACTGTTAAAAAACAAAAATCATCTTTTTGATTTTGTTTTTTAATTAGATCTTGATGAGAAGGTCTTATCATAGATCTATGCCAAGGTTTTAGATAGAAAGGAAATAATATCTTTATCTGAATACCATCTATTAACCAGTTTTTAGGAAATTCTGTTTCTGATAATTGAATACCATTATAAGTACATTTAACATGTATTTCGTTATTCCACTCTTTGAAATCGTCCGACCACTCAGGTCGTTGGAATAATAATAGACGGCCAATATTTTTTGCTATTATCAATAAAGGCAGTCGAATATATTTTCTAACAATTGACTGAGTTATTAACATCAAACCCCTTATTAGTTGAGCACCTGGAATAGTATCCCAGGCTTCGTCTATTTCTATTCGCATTTTTTCTTGTCGTTTTTCTTCGTCTCTTTTGTTCTGTTTAGTTTTATCTTCTTCCTTTAATTCTTTTTCTGTATAATCAGAAATCTGCAATTCTGGGGTTTTTCCCATAGAATTTTTAAAAATTCGTTTAATTAATCCGGAACCAGAAAAAAAGGAGGATTTATCTATTCTATCGAAAAAAAGTGGGGAATGTATATTTGCTTGAAACAATTCCCAAATAACTATTTTACGTCTTTGAGCCCGCATGGAGCCTTTGATTATATCTCGACGAAAATCAGATTGTTGTGCATAACGTATCAATTGCACTTCGTCTGCTTCCTCAGATATATCTCCAATATTAGGGACAAGATTGTCAGTATTCTCTTGGTTATCCGTAAAAATAACTACACTTTTCCCTTTCCTTGAGCGAAGTTGATGATCCTCTGACATGTCTTTTTCATATTCGCTTCCATCTTGTTCGAACTCGTCAATTAATTTGTATGACCAATAAGGAATCCTTTTACTTATTTCTTTTATTTCAATCGATTCTTTTGGGATTTTTTGAGTAAAGGAATCCATTATGATTGTATCAATTAAAAATTTGAAAAATATTTCTGGATTTTCTGAACTAATTTGTTCGTGTTCTGAAAGGAAAGAAATATTTTTCTGATTGAATGTTGATTCCTTATCAAATTGATTTATTAAAGTTATGAAATGTCTAATTTTTGATGATACTGAGTTTTTATTAAACGGATCTTTTTTTTGTTCAAATTCTTGGTCGTTGGAATCATTATGTAAAACACTATGAATTTTATTTATAAAAATGTTATCTATTAAATTTTTTACTGTAGTTTCATTTATAAAAGGTGAAAGCGTTTCTTTTATTACACTTCGATAAGACCCATTTACTAGGGGATCGTACATTTTTTGCAAATATTCCCCCCTTTTTTTATTATTGCATAATCTAGTTTTTTTATCCAGTACATCTCTATAAACAAGTCCCTTGTCTAGAACTGTAATTCTCTTAGCAAATTCATTGCTTAAGCTGTTTTTTTTTTGTTCATTCGTATAAATCCAATAATTGTAGAGTTCATCATTATATAAGAATTTTTCTGTTGTAGCCAAAGAAATCTTTCTTTGTATCATTTCACAGAAAATTGATAAACTAGGTGGATATGTAAAAGAAATTCTTTGTTTTCCATCATTTTGACATGTATAAAAAAAATATTGTGACATTTCATTTCTTACCGCATTTTCAAACCAATTGTTTTTTATATATCGCGTTGGACGATTCCAACGTTTATAGTCGAAAAGAAGAAAAAGAAGGGGTTTTTCAAACCAGAATAGGTTTTTATTTTCTTCTTTAAGTATTTCGAACTTCGAAATATCTTGATTCCCAGAATAAGAAGTTGGTCTATTTTTAGAACATGCTTCTTTTAAGTGCAAGTGGAATTCATCCTTTGTTTTGTCCTTTCCATTCACTCGGATCTTTTCCGTTTCATCGATTTTGATTTTGCCCGGATCCTCCTTTTCTTCCGAAAAAAGGGAAGGAGAAGGATCTTCTTCGGTGAATCCCTCTTCTTCCTGTTTAGTCTCCTTCGTTTCGGAAGTTTTTTCTATTTCTACATCTGTTTCTTCCTCACTTTCGTTCGTTTCTGGGGTTTCTTTCAGTTTCTTAGTAAAAATAGGTGACGGCATTCTGCCTAAATAGTA